TAGTATGGGATCCGTAGTCGGAGAGAAAATCACCCGTTTGATTGAACACGCTGCCAATCAAAATTTACCTCTTATTATAGTGTGTGCTTCTGGGGGGGCGCGCATGCAGGAAGGAAGTTTGAGCTTGATGCAAATGGCTAAAATATCGTCTGCTTTATATGATTATCAATTAAATAAAAAATTATTTTATGTATCAATCCTTACATCTCCGACAACTGGTGGAGTGACAGCTAGTTTTGGTATGTTGGGGGATATCATTATTGCCGAACCCAATGCCTACATTGCATTTGCAGGTAAAAGAGTAATTGAACAAACATTGAATAAAACAGTACCCGAAGGTTCACAAGCAGCTGAATACTTATTCCAGAAGGGTTTATTCGACCTAATTGTACCACGTAATCTTTTAAAAAGCGTTCTGAGTGAGTTATTTAAGCTCCACGCCTTTTTTCCTTTGAATCAAAAGTCAAGCAAAATCAAGTAGAGCACTAAGTTCAATTATTTTTTTTGTGTTTGTAGCAAAAAGTAGTTAGTTTATCGGAATCAAAGTAAATAAGATAATAATGGCCTTTTCTTTGGTGATAGAAGATCGAATTGTAGAAAGAATCAAAACGAAAGTTGAGGATAACTCTTTTTTTGACCTATATTCCTGATTACGAATCAAGAAACCTTTATCACCAAGAGTGAGTTCTTCCGTTCGTGAAATTAGTAAAATAAAACGAATTTGGTCTTGTCTTAGGTATATAATTTGAAATTTCAATATAGATAATAGAGTTTTGTATCTTTCTCTATCTACCGAAAAACCATTTTAGCTAAAAATCCATGTTGGGTCGGATTCGAACGAATCCTTCGATAATCGGTAAAAAACTCTTTATCTATTTTTAGAAAATTAGAAGACAAGAACAAAAGACAAAGAAATGAAGAAAAATAATAAAGTTTATTATCATTATCATACATATCTTTCTCATGGAGGAGATGAATAAGTCCATTTATTTAGTTCTACAGTTCTACATTCTTTGCACTTATTCTTATTATACGTACTCAGTTAGATTTAGATATATCGATACTTCGATCTATACTAAGAATTTAAAATTCTTCAAATTCTATTAATAATAAATATTATCTAATTAGAATTCAAATTCTTAATTTAATTATAATTATTACAAGATATCTTTATTTATATAATAACATAATAACAGATACAAATAGTAAATCGAGGTACCCCTTCTATGACAAATTTGAACCTTCCATCTATTTTTGTGCCGTTAGTAGGCCTAGTCTTTCCGGCAATTGCAATGGCTTCTTTATTTCTTCATGTTCAAAAAAACAAGATTGTTTAGATCCGCTGGGACCCAATCTCATCCATTTTTTTTTTGAAAACGTGGACTTGTATCATAACACGGATATCTATTTATTGGAATATAGTATAACATGTGATTTCCACCGAACATAAAGGAAAAAACTCTTATGCCCGCAGAAACATGATATATGGATATATCAATTCTAGCAATTTTCAAATAGATCAGGATCTCTGGATGGCTGAAATGTAGTCGGTGAATCTATATGTATATCGATATGTATAGTGGGATCGTATTAAATAAAGAGTATGTTATTATTTTAGATTTAACCAATTTGATGAATTACTCCTAAAGGTTGACATCAAACTAGTGCTAGTTCACCTCAAACTAGTGCTAGTTGATGAGAGTTACTTCGGAAACAAAAAAGTAAAGTCAAATTTCTCTGGGGTATTATCTCAATTCCAATAAAATGCAATCGAGTAAAGTATGACTTGGCGATCAGACGATATATGGATAGAACTTATAACGGGGTCTCGAAAAATAAGTAATTTCTGCTGGGCCTTGATCCTTTTTTTAGGTTCATCAGGCTTCTTATTAGTTGGAACTTCCAGTTATCTTGGTAGAAATTTGCTATCTTTTTTTCCGCCTCAGCAAATCATTTTTTTTCCACAAGGAATCGTGATGTCTTTCTACGGAATTGCGGGTCTCTTTATTAGCTCTTATTTGTGGTGCACAATTTCCTGGAATGTAGGTAGTGGTTATGATCGATTCGATAGAAAGGAAGGAATAGTCTGTATTTTTCGTTGGGGATTTCCGGGAAAAAATCGTCGCATATTCCTCCGATTCCTTATAAAAGATATTCAGTCCGTTAGAATAGAAGTTAAAGAGGGTATTTATGCTCGTCGTGTTCTTTATATGGACATCCGAGGCCAGGGGTCCATTCCCTTGACCCGTACTGATGAGAATTTGACTCCACGAGAAATTGAACAAAAGGCTGCTGAATTAGCCTATTTCTTGCGTGTACCAATTGAAGTATTTTGATAAATTGAGAATCAGAACGTTCATTCAATTAAAGAAAACGTATATGAAAGAACCATAAAACGAAACTCTTTTTATGGTCTTTATGCGTTTTATGGTCTTTATGCGCACGCAATTCAATAACAAATAACAAATCGAAATAATAGATTCATCTCAGACGGCAAACC